ATTGTTCCAAACTAGAAGAAGTAGCATTAATCAAATTGGCTTTTTCTCGTTCTATCTCAGAGTATCCGTTCATTCGATACTCATCTGCTTCCATTTCTACTTTCCGTAAACGAGACCGGGCTCTTTCTAGCTGTTCAATGGCCCCTCTACGTAATTCTTCCGAATTTCGAATAGTACTCAAAATCCTCTGTTTTCGATTATCTAATAAATCGTTTAATGAAAGTAGATTATCTTACCATTAATTTCACAACTTCCATGATCTCTTCCCGAACCAAACATGAATCTTTCGATTCATTTGGCTCTCACGCTCAATTTTTTATTTTATGGACATTCCCGTATATTTTTTTAATATAATGAGCCTATCCTCTCTATTTCTGTTTATATTCAAACATATCAAAACCGATACAAGAACAGAATATTAGGAGGACTCTTCCGACCAGACAAAAAATCTATAATTGTCAGCAAAGTTGTTTCTTTATTTGTTCTTTATTTCATTGAAAATATAGAAAATTTGAATTGATTTCCTTTTTTATTCAAATCCCCAAATTCCCCCTTTTTATACATAACATAGGTTGCCGATTCGGCATTGGATAATATAATAAAGGGCAAGGCGCCCTTTCTTTATTCTAGTAAATGGTTCAAATCATTTTATCGATATGAGTGTTCTATATCGGAAAAATTATCAACTATTCTTTTTTAAACCATTTCGTTATTAACGTAGTGGTAGAAAGAGTACCATGTTGTGCCCGGACTTCAAACAGTTTAGCTTTAACCATGTTAATGGTCTCACATTATTGGTTGGTTGATAGAGAATCAAAGTTAACTTACCAATGAATAACGAAATGCTATGGTTCTTACATATGATTTATGAATTTACTCAGAAGGAATTCGTCGAGATTATGCACTTTTTTCCTATTTATCCTATAAAAATATAGAATAACATAAATAAAGTGCAGTCGGTTAGATCCAACCTATTCGTGAAATATACAACTCGCACACACTCCCTTTCCAAAAAAAATCAATACACCAAGCACTACACTTAGATTTATTGGATTTGTTGCTAAAATATCGGTATTAAACCTGAAACTCCCGGCGGATGGCCAGTGGCCTAAGGAAACGAAAGAATCGGTTACATTTTGCATATGCTCTCCTCTTATAGATAGGACTAAGAAAGAACAGAGTTCTTTTTGTATCACTTGACTCGCCCTTTTTTTATCGATTTCTTTTTCTTAATTTCCCGTTTTTTTTTAGGAATAAAGTATTGATATAATTCACAGAAGCAAATGACAACGAGTTAATAAAATAAGAAAAAAGTAGGTAACGTACTTTTTTACATTTTCATTCTAGGATTAAATTAAACAAAAGGATTCGCAAATAAAAGCGCTAATGCCACGACCAGTCCATAAATTGTTAAAGCTTCCATAAAAGCTAGACTAAGTAATAAAGTACCTCGTATTTTTCCTTCTGCTTCTGGTTGTCTCGCAATACCTTCTACGGCTTGGCCTGCAGCAGTACCTTGACCAACTCCAGGTCCAATAGAAGCAAGCCCTACGGCCAATCCAGCAGCAATAACGGAAGCGGCAGAAATCAGTGGATTCATGATGATAGGTTCCTCGCACCAAAAAAAAATGGTTAATGATACAATCAACCAATGAATTATTACTTATTTGATCACAAAAATCTATTGAGTCGAAGTAACTAAAACTTCGAATAAAATAAAAAAATAATGAAATTAATATAGAAATATAGATAGAGATAACCCCTATATAACTAGTATATATCTAATATCACATATACATTTGTTTCTTTCATAACGTAAACCGCCCGCATTTTCTTTTTATATTGAATCGGATTCTAGAAGAATTTTTCGAAAAATATACAGGGGCTGTGGCTGGCCTTATAAACATTCCATATATCTAGTGGTGACCCCCACTAACCCATCCGCCATTTCGTAATATCGTCTATCTTTCCTCCTACAACTCTAGTCGTATATATATATGTATTTATATCTATTATGTTCCTCAACCAAGAACCAATCTTGAACTATGCATTGCCTCAATTGGGATAAGCTTAAAAATAAAGACTATTTCGAAAACTAATCAATGATGACCCTCCATGGATTCCCCTATATAAGCCGCGGCTAAAGTTGCAAAAATAAGAGCTTGAATACCGCTTGTAAATAATCCAAGAAACATGACAGGTATAGGAACTACTAAAGGTACTAAAGAAACAAGAACAACAACTACTAATTCATCAGCTAATATATTCCCGAAAAGTCGAAAACTAAGAGATAAAGGTTTTGTGAAATCTTCTAGGATGTTAATTGGTAAAAGTATTGGAGTTGGTTGAATGTATTTTCCGAAATAACCCAATCCTTTTTTGGTAAGACCCGCATAAAAATATGCTACTGACGTGAGTAAAGCTAAAGCAACAGTAGTATTTATATCATTTGTGGGGGCGGCTAGCTCCCCATGAGGTAACTGTATGATTTTCCAAGGTAAAAGGGCACCTGACCAATTCGAAACAAAAATAAATAGGAACATAGTTCCAATAAAGGGAACCCAAGGGCCATATTCTTCTCCAATCTGGGTTTTGCTCAAGTCTCGAATAAATTCAAGGACATATTCGAAGAAATTCTGACCGTCGGTCGGAATGGTTTGTGGATTCCGAACAGATATGATGACTGAACCTAATAAGATAGCAATTACGACCCAAGAAGTGATAAGTACTTGGGCATGAATTTGTAAACCTCCTATTTGCCAATATAAATGTTGGCCTACTTCTACACCTGATATATCGTATAACCCTTTGAGTGTTTTAATGGAACATGGTATAACATTCATATTGTCCTCTGACAGAAATCGAACTGAAAAAAAGAATTATTTTGATTCAACCATCCCTTTCTCGACTCATCTACTTTTATCATTAATCATATAGTTAGGATACCAAGAAATCACATAACATAATATCAATATCCCATTTTATCTCTTTTTTAAAATGAAAGACAAGATATAGTAACCGATCCAATAAATCAAAATAATTAACTAATCTTATTATTATTATTCTTAATCATAACATAATCAACGACTTCTTATATAGCTAGAACGGCCCTCACAAATTGCGGATACCAATTTGTTAAGAATCAATCGGATTGAAGCTATAGCGTCATCGTTGGCTGGAATCGAAATATCTGCGAGATCTGGGTCACAATTTGTATCGATTAAACAAATCGTCGGAATTCCCAAAATGACACATTCTCGAAGAGCTGTATATTCTTCTTGCTGATCAACGATTATTACAATATCGGGCAATTCAGTCATATATTTGATCCCGCCCAGATATGTTTGCAAAGTAGATAATTTTCTCTTCAACATTGCTGCATCTCTTTTAGAGAGACGGTTGAGTTTCCCCATCTTTTGTTCTGCTCTTAAGTCTCTGAACTTATGAAGTCTCGTTTCCGTAGTGGACCAATTAGTTAACATACCGCCGAGCCATTTTCTATTAACATAATGACATCGAGCCCTTATTGCAGCTGATGCTACTAAATCCGCTGCTTTATTTTTGGTACCAACAATTAAGAAGTTTTTTCCTCGACTTGCTGCATCAAAAACTAAATCGCAGGCTTCCGATAAAAAACGAGCAGTTCTAGTGAGATTTATAATATGAATACCTTTACGCTTTGCAGAGATGTAAGGGGCCATTCTAGGATTCCATTTCTTAGTACCATGACCAAAATGAACTCCTGCTTCCATCATCTCTTCCAAATGGATGTTCCAATATCTTCTTGTCATCTTTCCCACGCTTTCTTTTTTTTTTTTTTAACAAATAAACAAATAAATAATTGTTCCTACGGAACCTTCTGCCGGAATTGGCCGTTGATACACAGCCCAAACCATTCATTTTTTTTTTATTACTTAACTTAATTTCTTCATTTTATTTAGTACCCAATCAATAACTAGTAAAGTAAAAAGAAAAATATCTCCTTAAGAATTATGAATTCGCTTAAATGATTTTTCTGGTGTGTCATAGAAATTGCTTGGGGCGCAAGAACAAAAAAATTCTCTATGGTGTAACAAAATATCTCTCATTTCCAACTCGAATAGATTTTTCTTTTTTATTTCCAAATGAATGTCTTGCTTTGAACGGTGCACTAATTTTTTGAATCCAGTACCGACAGGGATAATCCCCCCCAAAATAACATTTTCTTTCAGACCCTTCAACCAATCAATACGACCCCGTAGAGCAGCTTTTGCCAAAACTCTAGCAGTTTCTTGAAAACTTGCTTCGGATATGAAACTTTGAGTATTCAGAGAAGCCCTCGTTATTCCCAATAAAATTGCCCGATAACAGATTGCTTCGTCTAAAGCACGCCCTGCTCGTTCCGCTCGCAACAATCCGATTAGTTCTCCAGGTAAAAAAACATTAGACATTCCATCTTCTGAAACCAACACTTTTGATGTTACTTGCCGTACAATAATCTCTATATGTCTATTATGGATCTGTACCCCCTGGGATCGATAAACCTTTTGGATCTTATTAACCAAAGAGATACGACTTTGGGCTATGGTTAGTTCAGCTCCAATTAAGAATCCCCAAGGAATTCCAAGAACTCTTGGTATACGCTCGTTCCAACCTTCAACTCTCCTTTCAAGGTTCATCGATATTGAACCAATCGAGCGCACTTCTAAGATTTGTTCCACTTTTGGAAGACCTTGCGTTATGTCACCAGATCGGGATTTTTCATATATAAATGTAACTAATGTATCTCCTTCAGAAAGGGTTTCTCCATAATGTCCATGAACAGTCGCTCCTGGAGTGGCCAAATAAGGCTTAGCTGATCTTATAATTAAAGAGTCAACATGAACAATGAAAATTTGACCAGATTTTTGTATGTGTGGTCCATATTTAAATAGACATATATTTTCACAAATAAATTGTCCAATGCTAATTATTGTGGATGTCTCTTCACAATAATTGTAATGTAGAAAGCACCAATTCAAATGGGATGGATTCAAAATGATGTTATTGCATGGACTGGGATTATAAATCCTCCTATTTTCATCTATTAAACAGTATTTAAGTACTTCAAGTACTTGGAAAGTCTGTTTAAAATTGTCAAGTAGCCAATATTTGTTTAACAAGATCTGATTATGAGTTATTAAATGGTAAGATGAATAAAAGTTCACTATTTTAGGTACTATTGTACCTAAGGGACCCAACAAACCCCTAATTGGAGTTATGGGATTCAATTCTTTTGCCACATTGTTATATTTCGAACCGTTGAATGGACCAACTCGAAAACAATTGAATGATGACAAAATTCTCAAAGATTGGCCTTCCTTATTTCGATTCAACAACGTACCAATAGTTCCTTGATGCTGGGTAACTAATGGAATCTTCACTTTGGAATAAAAAGGATTGATATTGGTGCGATCTAATCCATTATCAGGAATCAATCCCGAACCTGCCGTATCGTACCTTTTTTCGGTATATGAAATAGTAGACTTGACTAATTCAATTCTTATGAAATCACGAATCAGATCATTTGCCCTTACTTCAACAAAGGAAGCATGAACCTTTTCCATAGAACCGTTTTTTTCTTGGTCCCAATTCAATACTAAGCAAGTCCGAACTAATTGAATACTTGTGTGATAAATTCCTCGAATTGACTTTCCATTTCCATAAAGGATATAATTGACAACTCTAAACTGGACATTTTCTTTTTCCTGCAAGAGATCTTGAGGGAAAAGTTTTGCTAAATTTATCCCATCAGCTATTTCATATGTGACTACGGGTCGAACCAAAACAAAATACTTTTTTTTGATAGGTGTGATCCGTTGGACATAGATCCAATTTTTGGATTTTGTTTTTGATTCCTTAGAATTTTTTTTTTCCGTTCCTGGTGGTATCAAAATGCCACTGTGTCTGGATATCTTATCTGTCTCTCCGGGAAAATGAATATCTCCAGAAAAGATTTTCAGTTCAATACTTTTTTTTTTTCTCTCCACTCGGACTAATCCACCTACTCGGCTTCTTGTATTTGTATTTAAAGCGAGTTGTGTATCTACTCCAATGATACTATTGTTCCGGACCATTATAGACGAAGATCCGGGTAAGATATGCACCTCTTCGGGAATAAAAAAAAACCGATCCACTTTCATTTGGTATTTCGGACTCAATTCTTTTGCTCCTCGATACTCAATCAAATCTTCTTTTTTGACTATTGAATCCACCTCCGCGGTCCAATATTTAGTAATTCCCGAACTCTTTCTTCTGTATCGTGGATCATCAAAATAAGCAAGAATACTATTTCTACGTAAAATACCATTTATGGGTATTTCAATCGAAATACCAAAAGAGGGTATTAATTCTTTCTCTCGTTCTTGATCGTATTGTAATGGGATGAGAAATCTATTTCTTCGTCTTTTCGCCAAGAAATCAGAATTCTCTTGGAGAATCGAAGGGTATATGAAATTCCAATGACCATTGGATATAATTCGATCAAGTCTTGAATAATCAAGAATTTCCCTATATTTTTTACGAGTACCAGAAGGATCCAACAATTTATGTCTTACTCGATCCTTAGTAATTGAGAGGTCAGAGCTATATCTTTCGTCGACAGAAAAAGAATGAACATTCATTTGATCTTGATCCTTGTGAAGCGAAAAAGACACTATACTGGATCTGCACGGACCCCCCGCTAATATCCATAAATGACTTGTTTTGGGTAATAGATGAACATTACTATATGTATATTCAGGTGCGTGGTAGACATCAGTACTCCAGTGCATTTCTCCCTCTGATTCAGAATAAATATGTTTTCGAACCCTCTCTTTAAAATGAAAAGTAGACGTTCCGGCACGAATCTCGGCAATCACTTGTTCAGATTCTACATATTGATCATTTTGAACTAAAATCAAACTTTTGGGTGGAATATTCACACTATGTATAATATCCCGACTCTCAATAGTTACATACAAGTCTATAGAACATAGAAAAGCAGGATGCCCATGACGGGTACGTGTGGGATGAACCAAATACTCATTGAACTTTATTTTTCCATTAGAAGGAGCTCGTACATGTTCGGCAGTACCGCCTGTGAATACTCCACCCGTATGAAAAGTTCTTAATGTTAGTTGAGTCCCCGGTTCCCCAATTGATTGACCCGCAATAATACCTATGGCTTCCCCCAACTCAACCAGGTCGCCGTGAGTGGGGCTTCTGCCATAACATAATTGACAGATCCAAGATGTATTCCTGCAAGTAAAAGGAGTTCTAATATATATTGGTTGTGCTCGAAAGGTTATGAATCGATTGGCAAGTCCAATCCCAATATCTTGATTTCGAGCGGCAATGCATCGTATCCCCATATATATATCGTCTGCTAATACACGACCAATTAGGGTTTGAACAAAATTTTTTTCTGTCACCCCGTTTCGAGGACTCACGGAAATAGCTCGGATAGTACCACAATCTGTTCTACGTACAATAATGTGTTGA